GACCTCATACAATAACTGTCCTAGTTCTACCGTATCTTTTGTTTCATTTCTTCTGGAACAATCATAAAAACTTTTTTGATTATGGATCTACTACCAGAAATTCAATGCGTAATCTCAGCATTCAATGTGTATTCCTGAATAATCTAATTTTTCAATTATTCAACCATTTCATTTTACCAAGTTCCACGTTAGCCAGATTAGTCAACATTTATATGTTTCGATGCAACAACAAGATTTTATTTTTAACAAGTAGTTTTGTTGGTTGGTTAATTGGTCACATTTTATTCATGAAATGGGTTGGATTGGTATTATTCTGGATACGGCAAAATCATTCTATTCGATCTAATAAGTATCTTGTGTCAGAATTGAGAAATTCTATGGCTCGAATCTTTAGTATTCTCTTATTTATCACCTGTGTTTACTATTTAGGCAGAATGCCGTCGCCTATTGTCACTAAGAAACTGAAAGAGAAAGAAACCTCAGAAACGGAAGAAAGCGATGTAGAAACAACTTACGAAATGAAGGAGACTAAACAGGAACAAGAGGGATCCACCGAAGAAAACCTTTGTTCGGAAGAAAAGGAGGATCTGGACAAAATAGATGAAACGGAAGAGATCCGAGTGAATGGAAAGGAAAAAACAAAGGATGAATTTCACTTGAAAGAGGCACGCTATCAAGATAGCCCAGTTTACGAAGATTCTGATCTGGAGACCCATCAAGAAAATTGGGAATTGGGAAGACTGAAAGAAGAGAAAAAGAAAAGAATGTTGTGGGTTGAAAAAGTTGAAAAAACTTTTGTTTCTTTTCTTTTCGATTATAAACGATGGAATCGTCCATTACGATATATAAAAAATTCTAAATTAGAAAATGCTTTACGCAATGAAATGTCACAATTTTTTTTTTTTACATGTACAAGTGATGGGAAACAAAAAATATCCTTTACATATCCGCCCAGTTTATCAACTTTTTCGGAAATGCTAGAACGAAGAATTTCTTTGTATATAATAGAAAAACTATATGACGAAGATCTTTATGATTCTTGGATTTATACTAATGAAAAAAAAAAGCGCAATTTGAACAATGAATTGAGAAGCCGAATCAAAATTATAGAAAAAAATGAGGGATCCCCTAGTCTGGATATGCTTGAAAAAAGAACCATATTATGTGATGATGAAAAAAAAAAAAAATGCTTACCAAAAGCATATGATCCTTTTTTCAACGGACCATATCGAGGAATGAGAAAAAAATTCTATTCACGCACAATCATGAATACTTATACAGATACAGAAGATTTAGTAGAATTTTTTTTTATAAATAAGATTCATGATCTACTTCTTAATGATTCCGTAAAACTTCACCCTCAATCATTTTTGAATTCTACAGAAGAAAAAGGAATTGATTCAGAAAGTCAAGCAAAATATTTGCAATTTGTATTTGATGTAATTACAACACATACAAAAGATCAAAAAAAAATGAAAAAGGAATCTGTTGGAATTAGAATAGAAGAACTCAGTAAAAAGGTTTCTCGATGGTCATACAAATTAACCGAGAATTTGTTGGAAGAAGAGGAAGAAGAAAATGAAGAAGCATTGGAGGAAGAAGATTTTTCGATTCATTCAAGAAGAGCCAGACGTGTTATAATTTCTAACGATAATGATCAGAATACCAATTTTTTTTCTATTTATAGTATTCAGAATATTAGTAACACTGATAAAAATGATGATCAAATGGAAGAGGAAGAGGTGTCTTTGATACGTTACTCAAAACAATCGGATTTTCGCCGCAATCTAATCAAAGGATCCATGCGCGCTCAAAGACGTAAAACAGTTATTTGGAACCTCTTTCAAGTAAATGTACATTCCCCCCTTTTTTTGGATCGTCTAGACAAAACATCTTTTTTTTCGTTTTTTGATATCAACGAAATGAAGAATCTCATTTTTAGGAATTGGATGGGCAGAGAACAAGAATCAGAACTAAAAATTTCCTATTTCGAAAATGAAGATACAAAAGAAGAAAAGGAGAAAGAGGAAAAAATATATAAAAATGAACAAATAGAAATATCAGAAGCTTGGGATACCTTTATATTTACTCAAGTAATAAGAAGCTTGATGTTAGTAACCCAATCTTTTCTTAGAAAAAACATTATATTACCTTCATTGATAATAGCCAAAAATATTTTCCGTATGTTATTATTCCAAGTTCCCGAGTGGGACGAGGATTTTAAGGAATGGAATAGAGAAATGCATATTAAATGCACCTATAATGGTGTTCAATTATCAGAAAAAGAGTTTCCCCAAGATTGGTTAATAGATGGTATTCAGATAAAGATTCTATATCCTTTCTGTCTAAAACCTTGGAGAAAATCTAAGGCACGATCTCATCATAGAGATCTAATGAAAAAAAAAGGGAAAAAAACAAATTTTTGTTTTTTAACAGTCTGGGGAATGGAAGCGGAACTTCCCTTTGGTTCTCCCCGAAAACGACCTTTTTTTTTTGAACCTATTTATAAAGAACTACAAAAAAGAAAAAAAAAGGTGAAAAAGGGATTTTTACAAGTTCTAAAATCTTTAAATAAAAAAAGAAAACCCTTTCTAAAAGTTAGAAAAGAAAAAAAAAAGGGAGTCATCAAAATAGTTCGAGTTATCAAACTAATAATGAAAAAACTGGAGAAAGTAAATCCAAATTTCTTATTTGAATTGAGGAAAGAAAAAGTATATGAACCGAACGAAAACAAAAAAGATTTCAAAAGAAATAATAAAATTCTTCGTGAATCGTCCGTTCTAAATCGAACGATGAATTGGTTAAATCATTCACTAATAGAAAGAAGAATGAAAGATCTTTCTGATAAGACAATCAAAATAAGGAATCAAATTGAACGAACCGCAAAATACAAGAAAAAAAACGAACTAATTTATGATAATAAAAGATCGGGATCACATAAACATATTTGGAAAATATTAAAAAGGAAAAATATCCGATTAATGCGTAAATCACACTACTTTATCAAATCATTCATTGAAAAAATATACATAGATATTTTGCTATGTACCATTACCGTTTCTAAGATCAATGCACAACTTTTTTTTGAATCAACAAAAAAGATCTTTAATAAATCCATTTACAAAAATAAAATAAATCAAGAACAAGAAAGAATTGATGAAACAAATCAAAATACAATGAATTTTATTTTGACTATAAAAAAATTGTTTTCAAATACTGATAATACTAAGAATATCAATCAAAATTCAAATACTTATTGGAACTTCTCTTCCCTGTCCCAAGCATATGTTTTTTACAAAATATCACAAAACCAATTACTTAATAAGTATCATTTAAGACCTGTACTTCAATATGAAGGGAGCTATCCTTTTTTTAAGGATAATTTAAAAGACTATTGTATGATACATGGAATATTTAATTCCAAATCAAGACATAATAAAATTCATACGTATGGAATGAATGAATGGAAAAAATGGTTAAAAGGTCATTATCAATACGATTTATACGATTTATATCAAAAAAAAAGGTCTCGATTAGTACCTAAAGAATTGCGAAATAGAATAAATAAACATTGTATGATTCAAAATAAGGAATCAAACCAATTGGATTTATATAAAAAATACCAATTTCTTTATTCCATGAATAAAAATGACTATGCAGCAAATTTATTTATGAGTCAAAAAGACAAATGGAAAAAACATTATAGATATGATCTTTTATCATATAAATACATATGCCTCCCTAATTTATACATTTCTGGATCAACATTAGAAAGAAATGGGGACCAAGAAATTCCATATCATTTGAATACATCGAAACCTGAATCATTTTATGTATTGGTAAATATACCTAGTAATGATTATATAGAAAAAGGATATCTTATTGATAGGAATATAAATTTGGATAGAAAATATTTTGATTGTAGAATTCTTCATCTTTGTTTTATAAAAAATATTGATATCTGGACCGATATACATATTGGCATCAAGATTCAGAAAAATACTAAGACTGAAATTAATAATTTAAAAAAAATGGAAAAAAAAGATCTTTTTTATCCTACAATTTATCAAGAGATCAAACCATGCAATCAAAAAAGAAACTTTTTTGATTGCATGGGAATGAATAAAGAAAGGTTATATGATACCGCATCAAATCATGATACTATATCCAATCTAGAAACTTGGTTCTTCCCAGAATTTGTGCTACTTTTTGATGTATATAAAATTCAACCTTGGATCATCCCAATCAAATCACTCTTTTTTCATTTTTCTAGAAATGAAAAAAGTAAAAACATTAACGTAAATTCAAAAAAATCATCTAATAAAAAAAAAGATCTTGAATTAGGAAATTTCAAGCAGGAAGAAAACGAACAACAGGTCCAAAGAAATCTTGTATGGAATCTACTAAAACAAAAAAATAAAAAAGATGTTGAAGAAGATTACGCAAGATTAGAAATAAAAAAAAACCAATATCAATATAAGAACAAGAATGAAATGGAACTAGATTTCTTTTTGAAAAAATATTTACTTTTTCAACTAAGATGGGCTGATCCCTTAAATAATAAAATAATGAAAAATATCAGGGTATATTGTCTCCTACTTAGACTGATAAATCCAAAGGAAATTGCTATATCTTCGATTCAAAGAGGTGAAATAGATCTAGCCGAAATGCTGATTCAAAAGGACCTAGTTCTTGCAGAATTGATAAGAAATAGGATATTTATTATTGAACCAATTTGTCTATCTATACGAAGGGGCGGAAAATCTATTATATATCAAACTATGGATATTTCATTGGTTGATAATAAGAAGCACCAAACAAATAAAAAATACACAAAAAAAAGATATATTGAGAAAAGGGGGTTTGAAAAACCCATTGCACGACACAGCAACATATTTTTGAGTAGAGACAAAAATCATTATGATTTACTTATTCCTGAAAATATTCTATCTCCCAGACGTCGTAGAGAATTTCGAATTCGAATTTGTTTCAATTCCCAGAATTTTAATGTTGTGGATAGAAATCCAAGATTTTGCAATGAAAACAAAATAATAAACTGTGGGCAATTTTTGAATGAGGACAAACATATTAATACAGATAGAAAAAATTTCATTAAATTCCAATTTTTTCTTTGGCCCAATTATCGATTAGAAGATGTAGCTTGTATGAATCGCTATTGGTTTGATACCAATAACAGCAGTCGTTTCAGTATGTCAAGAATACATATGTATTCACAATTCAGAATTAATTCAATTCCAATGAAAAATGAAAAAAATTTATAGTGGATTTCCTACATATCGTGTAACATATTTGGTAGATGAAAGCCAAAAAATATACACTGTGTAATATTCTAATATTCTAATACATGATACTGATTTCATAGTGTATCAATTTTCGCTAGGAAGAGCGGAATCCTTTTAAATAAAAAAAGAAAGTGTTCTCTTTCGTGAATACATATATGTTTTGTATATTTGATCCAAATATACAAAACATAAAAACATAAACCACATAAATAAAAACCCAAAGTAGTATATAAATGAAATCCAATTTTGATGTATACTAGATGAAAATAACTGGCATAATAAATATTATTATTTTTCCTGATTGGTAAAATTCACAGAAAAGAAAGATAGAAATTTAAATTTATGATCAAAAATTCATTCATCTCAGTTATTACACAAGAAGAAAAAGAAGAAAATAGTGGGTCTGTTGAATTTCAAGTATTCCATTTCACCAGTAAGATACGGAGACTTACTTCACATTTAGAATTGCACAAAAGAGATTTTTTATCGCAAAGGGGTCTACGAATAATTCTGGGAAAACGTCAACGATTATTGACTTATTTGTCAAAGAAAAATAAAGTGCGTTATAAGAAATTAATGGATCAGTTAGATATTCGGGAACCAAAAACTCGTTAATTAATTTTGAATTTATTCTTTGAGTTTCTTATTATTTTCTTATTATTATCCTTGTTCTTTTTTAATTATTTTTTTTATATTTTACATTTTAAGAAATTCATGAAATAATGAATTAAGGAAAAAAATATGACTGTACCGGTTACAAGAAAAAATTTTCTAATAGTTAATATGGGCCCTCACCACCCATCAATGCATGGTGTTCTTCGGCTGATCGTTACTCTGGATGGTGAAGATGTTATTGACTGTGAACCTATATTAGGCTATTTACACAGAGGGATGGAAAAAATAGCGGAGAACCGAACAATTATACAATATTTGCCTTATGTAACACGTTGGGATTATTTAGCTACTATGTTCACAGAAGCAATAACAGTAAATGCACCAGAACGATTGGAAAGTGTTCAAGTGCCTAAAAGGGCCAGTTATATCAGAGTTATTATGCTGGAGCTGAGCCGTATAGCCTCCCATTTGTTATGGCTTGGCCCTTTTATGGCCGATATCGGTGCACAGACTCCCTTTTTCTATATTTTAAGAGAGAGGGAATTAATATATGATCTATTCGAAGCCGCCACAGGTATGCGGATGATGCATAATTATTTCCGCATCGGAGGAGTAGCTGCGGATTTACCTTATGGCTGGATAGATAAATGTTTTGATTTCTGTGATTATTTTTTAACAGAAGTTGTTGAGTATCAAAAACTCATTACGCGAAATCCCATTTTTTTGGAACGAGTTGAAGGAGTGGGCATTATTGGTGGGGAGGAGACAATAAATTGGGGTTTATCAGGACCAATGTTACGAGCTTCTGGAATCCAATGGGATCTTCGTAAAGTTGATCGCTATGAGTGTTACAATAAATTTGATTGGGAAGTCAAATGGCAAAAAGAAGGCGATACATTAGCTCGTTATTTAGTAAGAATCGGTGAAATGCAAGAATCCATAAAAATCATTCAACAGGCTCTAGAAGGAATTCCTGGAGGACCTTATGAGAATTTAGAAAACCGGCGTTTTCATAGGACAAAGAATTCCGAATGGAATAATTTTGAATATAGATTTATTACTAAAAAACTTTCACCCAATTTTGAATTGTTAAAACAAGAACTTTATGTAAGGGTAGAGGCCCCAAAAGGAGAATTAGGAATTTATTTAATAGGAGATAATAGTGTTTTCCCCTGGAGATGGAAAATTCGTCCACCCGGTTTCATCAATTTGCAAATTCTTCCCCAGCTAGTTAAAAGAATGAAATTGGCTGATATCATGACGATACTAGGTAGTATAGATATCATTATGGGAGAAGTTGATCGTTGAAATGATAATTGATACAACAGAAGTACAAACTATTCATTCTTTTTATAGATTAGAATCCTTAAAAGAAGTCTATGGACTCATATGGATTTTTGTCCCCATTTTAACCCTTGTCTTAGTAATCACAATGGGAGTATTAGTCATTGTGTGGTTAGAAAGAAAAATATCTGCAGCAATACAACAACGTATTGGACCTGAATATGCCGGCCCTTTAGGAATTCTTCAAGCTTTAGCGGATGGGACCAAACTACTTTTGAAGGAGGATCTTCTTCCATCTAGAGGTAATATTCGTTTATTTAGGGTCGGACCTTCTATAGGTTTTATATCAATTCTACTAAGTTATTTAGTAATTCCTTTTGGATATCACCTTGTTTTAGCAGATCTCAGTATAGGTGTTTTTTTATGGATTGCCTTTTCAAGTATTGTCCCCATTGGTCTTCTTATGTCAGGATATGGATCAAATAATAAGTATTCCTTTTCAGGTGGTCTACGAGCTACAGCTCAATCGATTAGTTATGAAATACCATTAACTCTATGTGTGTTAGCAATATCTCTACGTGTGATTCGTTGGAACATGAATTTTTTTTATCTCTTTTCTAGAAAAGAGATAAAAAATGAATTGAAATACAATAAAATAGAAATAGAATTCATATAATTCAATATTTAAATATGAATATGAAATAAAAGAATAAAAAAAATCTTTTTTTTTTTTAACATTTCAATTCGATGAGTTAAACCAGATAGTTATATGAGTGAAACAAAACTGCTCCTCAATTTGCAGTAAAACAATAAAAATCTCATTTCCTAGGTACAAGAAGAAAATTGAAGTAAACATAAGTTGTTTACCCCAAGATTGAGATTATTTTCTTAGTCGTCATATCTTGAAGCGGATGCAAAAGATCAACTGTATTTCTCACTATACTGGGGATCAATCAAAAAGAAGTGGGCAGTTAGGAACACCAAAGTACGCAAAGGATGAGTAATGGAAATAATGTAAGGTATTAAAAAAAGGGATTTTTGCATAAAACTTTGCATAAAACGAATCATAATAAGGGCTTGAAATTGGTAGAAATGATCAAGCAGTACTTCCCCACGATTCCGATCTAGAGTATGCTACTATTCGCTGATTAAATAAATGACTATCAAGAACGAATTAATCCTTTATTTTCTTTCCTTTTTTTTAGTTTTCAGAAAGAAGAACAGGAACAAGACAAATAGAATGCAATACAATAATAGAATAAAAAAGAATAAAACGGGAATAATAATAAAATATTTTTTTCTTCATACATATGCATATGGGAATTATTATCATGATTCATTAACTAATGCCCAATTCTTTCTATTTATGAATAGAACCAGTATTTGATTGAAGGATTAAGTTATTGCTGAACAAAGATAATTTTTGATTATTTTCATTATAATATCATTATAAGGGATGAGATCAATTCGGAAGTGCTTTTTCTTATTCTAACAGACAGAATGTTATTGGTCGAATTGAGGACTCTCCGACCTCCAATTTCTCTTTACATTGTATTTACCTAAGGTCCAAGGAGAGCTATAATACTAAACTAGTCCTTACCTTACATTTCTTTGTGGCCATAGAGGAGCCGTATGAAGCTTAGGTTTCATGTACGGTTTTGGAATAGCGATGGGAGCAATGATGCTATCATCGACTATAATTATCTAACAGTTCAAGTACAGTTGATATAATTGAGGCACAGTCCAAATATGGTTTTGGGGGATGGAATCTGTGGCGTCAGCCCATAGGGTTTCTAGTTTTTCTAATGTCTTCTCTAGCAGAATGTGAAAGATTACCTTTTGATTTACCAGAAGCAGAGGAGGAATTAGTAGCAGGTTATCAAACCGAATATTCAGGTATAAAATACGGGTTCTTTTATCTTGCTTCTTACCTAAATCTATTAGTTTCGTCATTATTTGTAACAGTTCTTTACTTAGGTGGGTGGGATTTTTCTATTCCGTACATATCTCTTACTGAACTTTTTGGAATAAATAAAATGTTTAGAGTCTTTGTAATAGCAATTAGTATCTTTATTACATTAGCTAAAGCTTATTTGTTTCTGTTCATTCCTATCACAACAAGATGGACTTTACCTAGGATGAGAATGGATCAATTATTAAATCTTGGATGGAAATTTCTTTTACCTATTTCTCTAGGTAATCTATTATTGACAACTTCTTTTCAACTTGTTTCACTATAAACTATAAATAAAAATAAGAAATTAAGAGAAAACAATAATGAATATTCTATATTCATAACTTATCTAAACCAAGAGAAAGAAACATAAATTTTATTCATGGATATCTAAAATATGTTACCTATGGTTACTGGGTTCATGAATTATGGCAAACAAACAATACGAGCCGCAAGGTACATTGGACAAAGTTTCATAATTACCTTATCCCATACAAATCGTTTACCTGTAACTATTCAATATCCTTATGAAAAATCAATCACATCAGAGCGTTTTCGTGGTCGAATCCACTTTGAATTTGATAAATGTATTGCTTGTGAAGTATGTGTTCGCGTATGTCCAATAGACCTTCCCATTGTTGATTGGAAATTTGAAAAAGATATTAAGAAAAAACAATTGCTTCATTATAGTATTGATTTTGGTGTCTGTATATTTTGCGGTAACTGTGTCGAGTATTGTCCAACAAACTGTTTATCGATGACTGAAGAATATGAGCTTTCCACTTATGATCGTCACGAATTGAATTATAATCAAATTTCTTTAGGTCGGTTACCAATCTCAATAATTGGAGATTACACAATTCAAACAGTTATGGATTCAACAAATCAAATGAAAAAATAAAAACCCCTTGCTTGGTTCAAGAACGATTACCAATTACTAAGATTTGGCTTGGAATAAAGTAAGTAGGATTAGCCAAATAACTTTATTTTATCTATCTAATGATATTCATTTTTTTTTTCATTCAATTAGGAAGGTATCATATAAAAAAATAGTTTCTTTCCTGGACCCTTAGTAAGGTCATGAAATATTTCGACTGATTTATTTATCTTTTCTTTCATAATGGATTTACCTGGACCAATACATGATATTCTTGTAGTATTTCTGGGATCAGTTCTTATATTAGGAGGTCTGGGAGTAGTATTACTTACCAATCCCATCGATTCTGCCTTTTCATTGGGATTGGTTCTTGTTTGTATATCCTTATTCTATATTTCATTGAATTCCTATTTTGTAGCTGCCGCGCAGTTCCTTATTTATGTGGGAGCCATAAATGTATTAATCATATTTGCTGTGATGTTCATGAACGGTTCAGAATATTCCAATGATTCCTATTTGTGGACCGTTGGAGATAGGATCACTTCACTGGTTTGTACAAGTATTTTTTTTTCATTAATGACTACTATCCCAGATACGTCATGGTCCGGAATTTTTCGGACTACAAGATCAAATCAGATTATAGAACAGGACTTAATAAGTAACGTTCAACAAATTGGGATTCATTTATCCACAGATTTTTATCTTCCTTTTGAACTCATTTCTATAATTCTTTTAGTTTCTTTGATAGGTGCAATTACTATGGCTCGTCAATAATCTAATATAATAAGAACTTCTTTTTTTTTTTCATTAAAGAATGAAAATGGATTTAATCTATTTTATTGAAATCTACTGTGAATATCTTCTTTTGTTCTGTAATTCTTCTATTCTAGTCAACTGAATCGGTTTAATTTTTGTTCGTTCATATTGAAATGAATCGAGATAGATGAGGAATTTATCAATGATGTTAGAGCATGTACTTTTTCTAAGTGTTTATTTATTTTCTATCGGTATCTATGGACTGATCACAAGCCGAAGCATGGTTAGAGCACTTATGTGTCTTGAGCTTATACTGAATTCGGTGAATATAAATCTCGTCACATTTTCCGATATATTTGATAGTCGGCAATTAAAAGGAGAAATTTTCTCAATCTTTGTTATAGCCATTGCGGCTGCTGAAGCAGCTATTGGACTAGCTATTGTTTCGTCGATCCATCGTAACAGAAAATCAACTCGTATCAATCAATCAAATTTGCTGAATAATTAGTCATAATTATTCTATTTTTACATATAAATCAAAACATAAGACTTTTAGAATATTCTAAATATTCTAATATAGAATCTAATAGAATTAGAATAGTAAGATAATTTAATTAGAATTAAATAGAATATAATATATTATTATCTGATATATAATATATCACCTTAAGTATATTTCTATATACTTTCTATATACTAGAATCTTTCTATATGTTATATATATTATATATAACATATAGAAAGATATAAAGATAGTAAATTTAACATGAATTGAATTTGTAAACTCATATTTCATGGTTATTGAAATGGAAATCAAAGTATCTTGGCCCTTTCTCATAAACAGATTAGAAAATCTATTGATTCTTCAATTTTTGATAAATCATTGATTCGTCTGGTGTCTACAATAGAAAATATATGATTTATTTCATTTTCTTATTTTCTTTTACCAGATCGAAAATCTTTTGTGCTCAAAACTGGAATTTATAGACCCAATGTCACATTCAGTAAAGATTTATGATACATGTATAGGATGTACCCAATGTGTTCGAGCTTGCCCCACGGATGTATTGGAAATGATACCTTGGGACGGATGTAAAGCTAAGCAAATTGCTTCTGCGCCAAGAACCGAAGATTGTGTAGGTTGTAAAAGATGCGAATCCGCTTGTCCAACGGATTTTTTGAGTGTCCGTGTTTATTTATGGCATGAAACAACTCGCAGCATGGGTCTTTCTTATTGATATGTGACAAAAAACTCCACTTGAATCATTTGATTCCTCTTTACCGACAAAAGCCCGTACTCGAGAAAAGAAAATATATTATATTATTCTTCTCCCGAGCACGGGGTTTTATGGTCTAATTTTATCTTGTCTTTATCACGAGTTATTTTCCTTGGTTAACAATACTTCTTGTTTTGCCCATATTCGCGGGTTCTTCAATTGTCTTTTTCCCTCATAGGGGAAATAAGGCGTATAGGTGGTATACTCTATGTATATGTATACTAGAGCTCCTTCTAATGACCTATGTATTTTGTTATCATTTTCAATTGGACGATCCATTAACCCAATTGAAGGAGGATTTTCAATGGATCAATCTTTTTGATTTTCACTGGAGACTGGGAACCGATGGACTTTCCATAGGACCCATTTTACTGACAGGATTTATCACGACTTTAGCTACTTTAGCAGCTTGGCCAGTTACTCGAAATCCGCGATTTTTCTATTTCTTGATGTTAGCAATGTATAGTGGCCAAATAGGATCATTTTCTTCTCGAGACCTTTTACTTTTTTTCATCATGTGGGAATTAGAATTAATTCCTGTTTACTTACTTTTATCCATGTGGGGAGGAAAAAAACGCCTGTACTCGGCTACAAAGTTTATTTTGTGCACTGCCGGAGGTTCCATTTTTCTATTAATAGGAGTTCTAGGTATGGGTTTATATGGTTCCAATGAACCAACATTAGATTTAGAAAAATTAGCTAATCAATCGTATCCTGCAGCATTGGAAATAATACTCTATTTTGGTTTTCTTATTGCTTATGCTGTCAAATCGCCGATGATACCCCTACATACATGGTTACCAGATACCCACGGGGAAGCACATTACAGTACATGTATGCTTTTAGCTGGAATCTTATTAAAGATGGGAGCATATGGATTGATTCGGATCAATATGGAATTATTAGCTCACGCTCATTCTAGATTATCTCCCTGGTTGGTGATAGTAGGAATAATACAAATCATTTATGCAGCTTCAACCTCTCTCAGTCAACGCAATTTAAAAAAACGTATTGCCTATTCTTCCGTATCTCACATGGGTTTCATAATTATAGGAATTGGTTCTCTAACTGGCATGGGACTTAATGGAGCCATTTTACAAATAATCTCTCATGGATTGATTGGTGCTGCACTTTTTTTCTTAGCAGGAACAAGTTGTGATAGAATACGTTTTGTTTATCTCGAAGAGATGGGGGGGATATCTATCCCAATGCCAAAAATATTTACCATGTTTAGTAGTTTCTCGATGGCTTCTCTTGCATTGCCAGGAATGAGTGGTTTTGTTGCAGAATTCTTAGTCTTTTTTGGAATAATTACCAGCCCAAAATATCTTTTCATGCCAAAAATGTTAATTACTTTTGTAATGGCAATTGGAATGATAATAACTCCTATTTTTTTATTATCTATGTTACGTCAGATTTTCTATGGATACAAGCTATTCAATATTCCAAACTCGAATTTTTTTGATTCTGGACCACGAGAACTTTTTGTTTCGATATGTATCTTTTTACCTGTAATAGGAATTGGTATTTATCCTGATTTCGTTCTCCCGTTATCGGTTGACAAGGTACAAGTTCTAGTATCTAATTATTTTTATAGATACTAATTCTTTTTTTAGATTCAATAATAAATAAAATAAAATTCATTAATTGGAAAGAAAGTCTTAGAATTCTTTGACTTTCATATTTTCACGATTCTTCGTTGTACAATGAAAAAAAAGGGAAAGGTTAATTAGAATTGTAATGAAATACATCTAAAGTTTTTGAGAACCTTTTGAATAATTCCTATATTTAAACGGTTCTCAAAAACTCGTACAAAATTTCATTGTGTATCAGACGATTTTTTTATGTATTCTTCATGTAGTTTATTTTATTCAATTAGATATTAATTGGAATGAACCATAACTATGGAACCCGATTCCTAATAGATTGATCCCAAAATAGCATATCCAAATTATAAGAAATCCTATAGAAGCTACAAATGCCGAATTCGTGCCTTGATCTTGCAATTTTGAATTTGTTCTAGTATGTAAATAAATTGCAAATATGGTCCAAGTAATAAATGCCCAAGTTTCCTTAGGGTCCCAATTCCAATAAGAACCCCATGCTTCATTAGCCCATACTGCTCCAGAAAGAATGCCTATGGTTAAAAAGGTAAACCCTAAACTAATGACACGATAACTCCAATAATCTAAACGCTGAATTAATTGATATTTGTAAAAATTTTGAACTGAGAGGAAAAAAGTATTTTTTAATACACTTCCTTTTTCGTTCAAATATTCCATATTACCAAAGAAAAACGACTTCCTTAAACTTAAAAAATTATTGAAAAAATCGATTTTTTTTTGAAATGTAATTACTATAAGAGCAATTGATAATAACGATCCGCATAAAAGAGCTGCATAGCTCAATAGCATCATACTGACATGCATCATTAACCACTGAGATTGTAGAGCAGGTACTAATATTACGGGTTGATGCATTTCATTTGAAAGACCTGACGTGGCGAAACCTTGGGTAAAAATGGCACTTGGTGCAGTTATTGCGCTTAAATCATTTTTATGATTCCCAAGATACGGAATCATATGAATAATGGATAAACTCCATGAAAGGAAGATTAATGATTCGTATAAATTACTTAAGGGAAAATGTTCCGAAGAAATCCAACGAATAACTAAAAACCCTGTTATAGAGAAAAAAGTAGCTATTATCCCTTTTTCTGACGAATTACGTAATCCTTCAATTTCGTCAACTAATAAGTTCATCAAATGAATTATAATCACAATTGAGATGATCGAAAAGGAAATATGAGTTAATATATGTTCTAAGGTCGCAAATATCATAAAGAAGAGTCCCTTTTAAATAATTAAAATTGGGGAGAGGATTAAATAAAATCTAAAATAGAATATTTTAAATATCTTAGATTCTATTAGATCTATTGTGTCTATATTATTAATATTAATAATTATTTATGCCGCCACTCGGACTCGAACCGAGATGCTCTAGCACTGCTTCCTAAGAGCAGCGTGTCTACCAATTTCACCATGGCGGCTTACCTTAAATAATAATAGGAAATTCATGTTGAATTGTCTATATTCAATAGAATTTAGGAAACAATGAATAAAGATGCATTTCTATTCATATGGAAATGTTCAATATCAATAATACTTAATTAGTATCTTCATCTTCGTAAGTTCAGTTTTAATAATCAACTTTTCCGTACTAGAAACCTAGCTCTTGTTTATCCAGAACAGTCAGAACTCAAAAGCTTCGTTCTCAGTCGGGGTATAAAATTCATAATAACGATTTTGAGACCCAACACCTTAGTATAAAGTATAATGAAATACTTAGATTTTTCTTTGTCTATCGTAATTGTGCTTTTCTATTTTGAAAAGCACAATTCATAGGAAAGAAAAAATCATCTCACGAATTCAATATCAATCAATATAAATTTCGATAAATAGAATATAATAGAAATATAGAAAGACTATAAAAAATAGAAAAAAAATGATAAAAAAAATAAAATACACAATACTGAGTACTTTGAATCAAGTAGAAAGAAAGATTCTTATTTTTTATATTACCTAGCTCTAACTAATAAGGAGAAGTGAAATACAAATACAATACATTAGTAAAATTGAATCGTTTGTCTTCCAATTCAAAAATGGAAATTTGGAAGTTCTTTGAAACATGTCAATTAATATTTTTCCAAGACTTTTTTTTGTCGCACAAAAAAACTTTTTGACTGTCCGGTGGAAATAGATTTAGCTAAAGAAAAAGCTTTTACTGCCTCTAAAGATCCTTTTTTTTTCCAAAGATTTCTACGAATATGTTTTTTTGACATAGAAGTACGTTTTTTTGGAACTGCCATTTAAAAGGTAGGTGACTCCTTTTTATCGTTGTATGTGAAAGACATATATTGTTTAAAATAAATTACTTTTTATTAGTCATTATCTATATTTATTAGTCATTATCTATACTTAATTCCATAAATTTCAAAAATTCCTCAATAATATCATAACACATAACATACAAATAGAAAAAAAAAGAATAAAAGAAAAGAAATAAGAAAAGAAAAATATTCGAAAATAATTCTATTTTCATAGACAAATAGATTTCAATTTTCTATCTTCATTCTGATATTTGCATAATGTAATAATTACATACGTATTTTCTATTTATTGTTTTATAAAAGAATATATACAAAAAAAATATACAAAAAAAGTAATCTAATTTTACTATTTCATATTATTTAAGATAGATTTATTATATTTATCTATTAAAATATTAGAGTCATATATATACAATATTGCAAATATTCATATTTAATAGTAAGAATAGTAAGAGAAAATATTTATCTAATTTGAAAATATTTATCTAATTTATCTAATTTATCTAAATAGTAAACTATATAGTATATATACTATATAAAAGATATATAGTATATAAAAAAAAAGATTCTATATAAAGATTATACAATAAAAAAAAGAAAGAAAAATATAAAAATAGAAATAGATAGAGAAATCTGTAACTGAACTTTAATATAAAATATAAATATAATAAATCTATCTTAAATCTAAAAATATATCATATATCTGTAAATTACATAATTTTACATAATTAGAATATAATGTAAAGGGAAAATCCAATTATTCAAAATCTCATATGATGTCATATTATTTCAAAAATATCTTTCTTTTCTAGAGTTTTAAGTTAATTAATAACTAAGTAATAAACTTGACTAATTATTTGGTCATATTATTTGATATATGACCAACCTATTGCAACTTTTATTTCAAATATTTAATAAAACAAAAAGTCATAATTCCAATATTTGTATTTTTGTATTTGATCTTTTTCATATTTTTTTCTTATTGTTTTGTTCTTTTCGAAAGAGATCAGAATTGGTGAATTGGAAACAATTATAAGAAAAAAGAACAATTTGGTTTCTTATGGAATATACATATAAATATGCATGGATAATACCCCTTTTTCCGCTCCCAGTTACTATGTCAATAGGATTTGGACTTCTACTTATTCCGACAGCAACAAAAGATCTTCGTCGTATGTGGGCTTTCCTAAGTGTTTTACTACTAAGTATAGCTATGTGGTTTTCGGCTAATCTGTCTATTCAGCAAATAAATGGGAGTTTGACCTATCAATATCTATGGTCTTGGACCATCAATAATGATTTTTTATTAGAGTTCGGACACTTGATCGATCCACTTACTTCTATTATGTCAATACTAATTACTACTGTTGGAATCCTGGTTTTTATTTATAGTGACAATTATATGTCTCATGACCAAGGATATTTGAGATTTTTTGCTCATATGAGTTTTTCCAATGCTTCAATGTTGGGATTAGTTACTAGTTCCAATTTGATACAAATTTATATTTTTTGGGAACTAGTGGGAATGTGTTCGTATTTATTGATAGGTTTTTGGTTCACACGACCCGTTGCAGCAAGTGCTTGTCAAAAAGCTTTTGTAACTAATCGTATAGGAGATTTTGGTTTATTATTAGGGATCTTAGGATTTTATTGGATAACTGGTAGTTTCGAATTTCGGGATTTGTTCCAAATAGTGAATACCTTGATCCATAATAATGGGGTCAATTCTTTATTTGCTACTTTATGTGCCTTTTTATTATTTGTCGGTGCAGTTGCTAAATCCGCACAATTTCCCCTTCACGTATGGTTACCTGATGCCATGGAAGGTCCCACTCCTATTTCGGCTCTTATACACGCTGCTACTATGGTAGCAGCAGGGATTTTTCTTGTAGCTCGCCTTCTTCCTCTTTTCATAGTTATACCTTACATAATGAATCTCATTTGTTTAGTAGGTATAATAACAGTATTTTTAGGAGCTACTTTAGCTCTTGCCCAAAGAGACATTAAAAGAAGTTTAGCTTATTCTACAATGTCTCAATTGGGTTATATTATGTTAGCTCTAGGCATAGGTTCTTATCGAGCTGCTTTATTTCATTTGATCACCCATGCCTATTCTAAAGCTTTATTGTTTTTGGGATCCGGATCCATTATTCATTCAATGGAACCTATTGTTGGATATTCACCAGAGAAAAGTCAGAATATGGTTCTTATGGGAGGTTTAACAAAATATGTTCCAATTACAAAAATTACTTTTTTTTTAGGTACACTTTCTCTTTGTGGTATTCCGCCTCTTGCTTGTTTTTGGTCCAAAGATGAAATTCTTCACGATAGTTGGTTGTACTCACCAACTTTCGCACTAATAGCTTGGTTCACAACAGGATTAACCGCATTTTATATGTTTAGGATGTATTTACTTACCTTTGATGGGTATTTGCGCATTCATTTTCAAGATTATAGTAGTCTTAGTAGTACAAAAAAGAGCTCGTTTTATTCAATATCTCTATGGGGAAAAGGGACACTTAAGAAAGTCAATAGTAATTTCTTTTTTTCAAAAATGAATAAGAATAAGGTTTGTTTTTTTTCAAAAAATATATCTAAAATTGACGAGAATGTAAGAAGTAAGATACGAGACTTTAGTACTTACTTTAGAAATAGATATACTTATATGTATCCTCACGAATCGAGCAATACTATGTTATTTCCTCTCCTTATATTAGTACTATTCACTTTGTTCATTGGATCAATAGGAATTTCTTTTAACGGAGGAGTAATAGATTTGGATCTATTATCGAAATGGTTAACTCCATCGACAACCCTTTTTCATCAGAAATTGAATTCTTCTGAGGATTGGTATGTATTTTTTTCAAATGCTTTTTTTTCAGTAAGTATAGCTCTTTTCGGACTATTTATAGCATCTATTTTTTATGGATCTATTTATTCATCTTTCAAAAATTTGGGCTTAATTAATTTCTTTTTCAAAAGAGGTCCTAAAAGAATTATTCTGGACAAAATAAAAGGTATGATATACAATTGGTCATATAATCGTGGTTATATAGATATTTTTTATACTGGGATTTTCACCATGAGTATAAGAGGGTTAGCCGAGCTAACTCAGTTTTTTGATAAATATATAATTGATGGAATTCTAAATGGGATTGGTGTTGCAAGTTTATTTATGGGCGAAGGAATAAAATATATGGGAGGTGGACGAATCTCATCTTATTTATTCTTGTATTTTTATTATGTGTCAATCTTTTTATTATTCATTCTTTTCTTTTTCTCTTCTTTCAGTCTTCCCAATTCCCAATTTTCTTGATGGGTCTCCAGATCAGAATCTTCGTAAACTGGGCTATCTTGATAGCGTGCCTCTTTCAAGTGAAATTCATCCTTTGTTTTTTCCTTTCCATTCACTCGGATCTCTTCCGTTTCATCTATTTTGTCCAGATCCTCCTTTTCTTCCGAACAAAGGTTTTCTTCGGTGGATCCCTCTTGTTCCTGTTTAGTCTCCTTCATTTCGTAAGTTGTTTCTACATCGCTTTCTTCCGTTTCTGAGGTTTCTTTCTCTTTCAGTTTCTTAGTGACAATAGGCGACGGCATTCTGCCTAAATAGTAAACACAGGTGATAAATAAGAGAATACTAAAGATTCGAGCCATAGAATTTCTCAATTCTGACACAAGATACTTATTAGATCGAATAGAATGATTTTGCCGTATCCAGAATAATACCAATCCAACCCATTTCATGAATAAAATGTGACCAATTAACCAACCAACAAAACTACTTGTTAAAAATAAAATCTTGTTGTTGCATCGAAACATATAAATGTTGACTAATCTGGCTAACGTGGAACTTGGTAAAATGAAATGGTTGAATAATTGAAAAATTAGATTATTCAGGAATACACATTGAATGCTGAGATTACGCATTGAATTTCTGGTAGTAGATCCATAATCAAAAAAGTTTTTATGATTGTTCCAGAAGAAATGAAACAAAAGATACGGTAGAACTAGGACAGTTATTGTATGAGGTCTACCCAATGCTAGA